CCGTTACAGTAAGACCGGCGGAAACACGTATGGGGTCGGGTAAAGGATCTCCCGAATATTGGGTAGCTGTTGTTAAACCAGGTAGAATACTTTATGAAATGGGTGGAGTAGCAGAAAATATAGCCAGAAAGGCTATTTCAATAGCGGCGTCCAAAATGCCTATAAGAACTCAATTCATTAGGAAAGAGGTCTTGGAATAAAAAAACAATTGCAGGTTTCTTTTTTTTTTTGACAAAGAATATTTCTTTTTTTTCTTCGCCCCTTTTTGTTTTGCATTGAAAGAACAGATTAAAAAATGATATGATTCAACCCCAGACCTATTTGAATGTAGCGGACAACAGCGGGGCCCGAAAATTGATGTGTATTCGAATCATAGGAGCTAGTAATCGCCGATATGCTCATATTGGTGATGTTATTGTTGCTGTGATCAAAGAAGCAGTACCAAATATGCCTCTAAAAAGATCAGAAGTGATCAGAGCTGTAATTGTACGTACTTGTAAAGAACTCAAACGTGACAATGGTATGATAATACGATATGATGACAATGCTGCAGTTGTCATTGATCAAGAAGGAAATCCAAAAGGAACTCGAGTTTTTGGTGCGATCGCCCGGGAATTGAGACAGTTAAATTTTACTAAAATAGTTTCATTAGCCCCTGAAGTATTATAAGATAAGAAAGACCATGATATAGAGTTATAGTAGAGTATTTGAATGAAATAGGTTAATTAATAGATTGTGTCTCACGTATATACCTTTACTAATTCATAACAAAAAAAGATCATGTTTATTATATCCAAATTTTGAGGCACCAATAATTTTAGTTCATTATGGGTAGGGACACTATTGCTGACATAATAACCTCTATACGAAATGCTGACATGCATAGAAAAGGAACGGTTCGAATAGCATCTACTAACATCACTGAAAACGTTGTTAAAATACTTTTACGAGAAGGTTTTATAGAAAACGTGAGAAAACATCGGGAAAACAACAAAGATTTTTTGGTTTTAACCCTACAACATAGAAGGAATAGGAAAGGACCATATAAAACTATTTTAAATTTAAAACGGATCAGTCGACCTGGTCTACGAATCTATTCTAACTATCAAAGAATTCCTAGAATTTTGGGTGGGATGGGGATTGTAATTCTTTCTACTTCTCGGGGTATAATGACAGACCGAGAGGCTCGACTAGAAGGAATCGGCGGAGAAATTTTGTGTTATATATGGTAATCCTTCTAATATCCGAATTAGATCCAAAATTTCCTATTTGTGAAAAAAAAAAGAGAAAGGACGGGTTATCTAATATCACTCCTCCTCCATTAGTTGATACTTCAAGGGGGTTTTACCTGGAATGAAAGAACAAAAATGGGTTCATGAAGGTTTAATTACTGAATCACTTCCCAATGGTATGTTCCGGGTTCGTTTAGATAATGAAGATCTGATTCTAGGTTATGTTTCAGGAAGAATCCGACGTAGTTTTATACGGATACTACCAGGAGATAGAGTCAAAATTGAAGTAAGTCGTTATGATTCAACCCGAGGGCGTATAATTTATAGACTCCGCAACAAGGATTCGAACGATTAGGTGGTTTTTTTAACTTCAACATTACTTTTATGGGGATACAATTCGAGATTAAAAATTTCAAGAAACTTATTTTCTTCCAAGAAGTGGATTCGGAATTAAGTTAAGGTAAGGAATGACAAATATGAAAATAAGGGCCTCTGTTCGTAAAATTTGTGAAAAATGTAGACTGATCCGTAGGCGGGGACGAATTCTAGTAATCTGTTCCAACCCAAGACATAAACAAAGACAAGGATAATCTTTATAAAAGGAACTCTCTAAAGGACCCGATGTACAAATAAAAATAAAGGATCTGTTTTAACATGAAATGGATATATCCATATATCTCTGACTCATATTTATGAGATGATAAAATATGGCAAAACCTATACCAAGAATTGGTTCACGTAGGAATGGACGTATTGGTTCACGTAAGAGTGCACGTAGACTACCAAAGGGAGTTATTCATGTTCAAGCAAGTTTCAACAATACCATTGTGACTGTTACAGATGTACGGGGTCGGGTGGTTTCTTGGTCCTCTGCCGGTACTTGTGGATTCAGGGGTACAAGAAGAGGGACACCATTTGCTGCTCAAACAGCAGCAGGAAACGCTATTCGTACAGTAGTGGATCAAGGTATGCAACGAGCAGAAGTAATGATAAAAGGTCCTGGTCTCGGAAGAGATGCAGCATTACGGGCTATTCGCAGAAGTGGTATACTATTAAGTTTCGTACGGGACGTAACCCCTATGCCACATAATGGGTGTAGACCTCCTAAAAAAAGACGTGTGTAAAAATAAAGATTGAAGAGATTTCAAGAGAAATAAATGATTCAATGATCTGATCAAATAATATTACTATGGTTCGAGAGAAAGTAACAGTATCTACTCGGACACTAGAGTGGAAGTGTGTTGAATCAAGAGCAGACAGTAAGCGTC